CCTATGAATTCCATTGGACCCAGAAATGAGACATTGGAAGAATCTTTTTGGTCTTCCAATAGAAATAGGTTGATTGTTTCGCTCCTGTATCTTCCAAAAGGGAAAAATCTTTCTGAGAGTTGTTTCATGGATCCGCAAGAGAGTACTTGGGTTCTCCCAAGAAAAAAAAAGTGTATCATGCCTGAATCTAACCGGGGTTCGCGGTGGTGGAGGAACCGGATCGGAAAAAAGAGGGATTCTAGTTGTCAGATATTGAATGAAACCGTAGCTGGAATTGAGATCTCATTCAAAGAGAAAGATAGCAAATATCTGGAGTTTCTTTTTTTATCCTATACGGATGATCCGATCCGCAAGGACCATGATTGGGAATTGTTTGATCGTCTTTCTCCGAGGAAGAAACGAAACATAATCAACTTGAATTCGGGACAGCTATTCGAAATCTTAGGGAAAGACTTTCTTTGTTATCTCATGTCTGCTTTTCGTGAAAAAAGACCAATTCAGGGGGAGAGTTTCTTCAAACAACAAGGAGCTGGGGCAACTATGCAATCCAATGATATTGAGCATGTTTCCCATCTCTTCTCGAGAAACAAGTGGGGTATTTCTTTGCAAAATTTTACTCAATTTCATATGTGGCAATTCCGCCAAGATCTCTTCGTTAGTTGGGGGAAGAATCAGCACGAATCGGATTTTTTGAGGAACGTCTCGAGAGAGAATTGGATTTGGTTAGACAATGTGTGGTTGGTGAACAAGGATCGGTTTTTTAGCAAGGTACGGAATGTATTGTCAAATATTCAATATGATTCCACAAGATCTATTTTCGTTCAAGTAACGGATTCTAGCCAATGGAAAGGATCTTCTTCTGATCAATCCAGAGATCCTTTCGATTTCGTTAGAAATGAGAATTCAGAATATCACACATTGATCGATCAAACAGAGATTCCGCAACTAAAAGAGAGATCGATTCTTTGGGATCCTTCCTTTCTTCAAACGGAACGAACAGAGATAGAATCAGATCGATTCCCGAAATGCCTTTTTGGATCTTCCTCCATGTCCTGGCTATTCACGGAACCTGAGAAGCGGATGAATAATCATCTGCTTCCGGAAGAAATCGAAGAATTTCTTGGGAATCCTACAAGATCAATTCGTTCTTTTTTCTCTGACAGATGGTCAGAACTTCATCTGGGTTCGAATCCTACTGAGAGGTCCACTAGAGATCCTAAATTGTTGAAGAAAAAACAAGATGTTTCTTTTGTCCCTTCCAGGCGAGCGGAAAAGAAAGAAATGGTTGATATATTCAAGATAATTACGTATTTACAAAAGACCATCTCAATTCATCCTTCGGAACCAGATCCGGGATGTGATATGGTTCCGAAGGATGAACCGGATATGGACAGTTCCAATAAGATTTCATTCTTGAACAAAAATACATTTTTTGATTTCTTTCATCTATTCCATGACCGGAACAAAGGGGGATACGCGTTACGCCACGATTTTTTTGAAAGATTCCCAGAAATGGCGGATCTATTCACTCTATCAATAACCGAGCCGGATCTGGTGTATCATAGGGGATTTTTCTTTTCTATTGATTCCTACGGGTTGGATCAAAAAAAATTCTTGAATGAGGTATTCAACTCCAGAGATGAATTGAAAAAGAAATCTTTCTTGGTTCTACCTCCTCTTTTTTATGAGGAGAATGAATCTTTTTCTCGAAGGATCAGAAAAAAATCGGTCCGGATCTACTGCGGGAATGATTTGGAAGATCCCAAACTAAAAACAGCGGTATTTGCTAGCAACAACATAATGGAGGCAGTCAATCAATATAGATTGATCCGAAATCTGATTCAAATCCAATATAGCACCTATGGGTACATAAGAAATGTATCGAATCGATTGAATAGATCCGATCGTAACTTCGAATATGGAATTCAAAGGGATCAAATAGGAAATGATACTCTGAATCATATAACTATAATGAAATATACGATCAACCAACATTTATCGAATTTGAAAAAGAGTCAGAAGAAATGGTTTGATTCTCTTATTTCTCGAACTGAGAGATCCATGAATTGGGATTGGGATCCTGATGCATATAGATACAAATGGTCCAATGGGAGCAAAAATTTCCAGGAACATTTCGTTTCTGAACAGAAGAATCCTTTTCAAGTAGTGTTCGATCGATTACGTATTAATCAATATTTGATTGATTGGTCCGAGGCTATCGACAAAGAATCTTTTTCTAAGTCACTTCGTTTCTTTTTGTCCAAGTCACTTCTCTTTTTGTCCAAGTCACTTCCCTTTTTCTTTGTGAGTATTGGGAATATCCCCATTCATAGGTCCGAGATCCACATCTATGAATTGAAAGGTCCGAATGATCAACTCTGCAATCAGTTGTTAGAATCAATAGGTGTTCAAATCGTTCATTTGAAGAAATTGAAACCCCTCTTATTGGATGATCATGATACTTCCCAAAGACCGAAATTCTTGATCAATGGAGGAACAATATTACCATTTTTGTTCAAAAAGATACCAAAGCGGATGATTGACTCATTCCATACTAGAAAGAATCGCAGGAAATCCTTTGATTTTGATAACACGGATTCCTATTTCTCAATGATATCCCACGATCGAGACAATTGGCTGAATCCCGTGAAACCATTTCATAGAAGTTCATTGATATCTTCTTTTTATAAAGCAAATCGACTTCGATTCTTGAATGATCCACCTCACTTCTGGTTCTATTGTAACAAAAGATTCCCCTTTGATGTGGAAAAGACCCGTATCAAGAATTATGATCTTACATATGGACAATTCCTCAATATCTTGTCCATTCGCAACAAAATCTTTTCTTTGTGCGTCGGTAAAAAAAAAGATCTTTTTTTGGAGAGAGAGACTATTTCACCAATAGAGTCACAGGTATCTGACATCTTCATACCTAACGATTTCCCACAAAGTGGTGATGAAACGTATAACTTGTACAAATATTTCCATTTTCCAATTCGATCCGATCCATTCGTTCGTAGAGCTATTTACTCGATCGCAGACATTTCTGCAATACCTCTAACAGAGGAACAAGAGGAACAAATAGTCAATTTGGAAAGAACTTCTTGTCAGCCTCTTTCAGATATGAATCTATCTGATTCAGAAGGGAAGAACTTGCATCAGTATCTAAGTTTCAATTCCAACATGGGTTTGATTCATACGCCATGTTCTGAGAAGTATTTACCATCCGGAAAGAGGAAAAAACGGAGTCTTTGTCTAAAGAAATGCGTTGAGAAAGGGCAGATGTATAGAACCTTTCAACGAGATAGTGCTTTTTCAAATCTCTCAAAATGGAATCTGTTCCAAAAATATATGCCATGGTTCCTTACTTCGACAGGGTGCAAATATCTCAATTTCACCCTTTTAGATACTCTTTCAGACCCATTGCCGATACTAAGTAGCAGTCAAAAATTTGTATCCATTTTTCATGATATGATGCATGGATCAGATATATCACGGCCAATTCCTCAGAAGATTCTTCCACAATGGACTCTGATAAGTGAGATTTCGAGTCAATGTTTACAGAATCTTCTTCTGTCCGAAGAAAGGATTCATCGAAATAATGAGTCACCCATTCCATTGATATGGGCACATCTGAGATCAACAAATGATCGGGAGTTCCTCTATTCAATCTTTTTCCTTCTTCTTGTTGCTGGATATCTCGTTCGTATACATCTTCTCTTTGTTTCCCGAGCCTCTAGTGAGTTACAGACAGAGTTAGAAAAGATAAAATCTTTGATGATTCCATCATACATGATGGAATTTCGAAAACTTCTGGATAGGTATCCTACATCTGAACTGAATTCTTTCTGGTTAAAGAATCTCTTTCTAGTTGTTCTGGAACAATTAGGAGATTCTCTGGAAGAAATACGGGGTTCTGCTTCTGGTGGCAACATGCTATTGGGTGGTGGTCCCGCTTATGGGGTCAAATCAATACGTTCTAAGAATCAATATTGGAAGATCAATCTCATCGATCTTGTAAGTATCATACCAAATCCCATCAATCGAATCCTTTTTTCGAGAAATACGAGACATCTAAGTCGTACAAGTAAAGAGATCTATTCATTGATAAGAAAAAGAAAAAACGTGAACGGTGATTGGATTGATGAGAAAATAGAATTCTGGGTCGCGAACAGTGATTCGATTGATGATGAAGAAAGAGAATTCTTGGTTCAGTTCTCCACCTTAACGACAGAAAAAAGGATTGATCAAATTCTATTGAATCTGACTCATAGTGATCATTTATCAAAGAATGACTCTGGTTATCAAATGATTGAACAACCGGGATCAATTTCCTTACGATACTTAGTTGACATTCATAAAAAGGATCTATTGAATTATGAGTTCAATAGATCCTGTTTAGCAGAAAGACGGATATTCCTTGCTCATTATCAGACAATCGCTTATTCACAAACCTCGTGCGGGGCTAATAGTTTTGATTCCCCATCTCCTCATGGAAAACCCTTTTCGCTCCGCTTAGCCCTATCCCCTTCTAGAGGTCTTTTAGTGATAGGTTCTATAGGAACTGGACGATCCTGTTTGGTCAAATACCTAGCGACAAACTCCTATGTTCCTTTCATTACGGTATTTCCGAACAAGTTCCTGGATGACAAGCCTAAAGGTTATCCTATTGATGATAGTGACGATATTGATGATAGTGAGGATGACCTTGATATTGATACGGAGCTGCTAACTATGACGAATGTGCTAACTATGTATATGACGTATATGACGCCAAAAAGAGACCTATTTGATATCACCCTTCAATTCGAATTAGCAAAAGCAATGTCTCCTTGCATAATATGGATTCCAAACATTCATGATCTGCATGTGAATGAGTCGAATTACTTATCCCTCGGTCTCTTAGAGAACTATCTCTCCAGGGATTGTGAAAGATGTTCCACTGGAAAGATTCTTGTTATTGCTTCGACTCATATTCCCCAAAAAGTGGATCCCGCTCT